ATCTAAGCTACAATCACATCCTAGAGATTCCATGAAAAAGAAAGGTAAAAAAGAAAATTTTTGTTTTTTAACAGTTTGGGGAATGGAAGCTGAATTACCTTTTGGTTCTCCCCGACAACTACCTTCCTTTTTTGAACCTATTTGGAAACAACTTGAAAAAAGACTTATAAAAGTGAAAAAAAAACGTTTTCTAGCCCTAAAAATTATAAACGAAAGAGCAAAATGGTTTCGAAAAGTATCAAAAGAAAAAACAAGATGGGTTAGAAAAATAGTTCGATTTATAAAAAGAATAATGAAAGAACTTAAAAAAGTAAGTCTAATTCCATTATTTGGATTGAGGGAAGTATATGAATCGAATAAAAAAAAAAAAAAATCACTAATAAGTAATCATATAAATCATGAATCGTCCATTCGAATTAGATCTGCGGATTGGACAAATTATTCACTGACAGAAAAAAAGATGAAAGATCTGGCTGATAAGACAAATACAATCAGAAATCAAATCGAAAAAATAACAAAAGAAAAAAAAAATATATTTATAACTACGTATATAAACATTAGTCCTAACGAAACAAATTGTGATGATAAAAGATTAGAATCACCAAAAAAGATTTGGCAGATATTAAAAAGAAGAAGTGCTCGACTAATGCGCAAATATCACTATTTTTTTTATTTGTTTATTGAAAGGATATACAAAGATATTTTTTTACGTATCATTAATATTCCCAGAATACATGTAAAAATTTTACTTCAATTAAAAAACAAAATAACGGATAATTCCAATGATGAAACAAATAAAAAAGGATTTTATATTGATAAAAAAAATCAAATTTATTTTATTTCGACTATAAAAAAGTTTATTTCTAATATTAGAAATAAAAATTCGCAGATTTTTTGTGACCTTTCTTCGTTGTCACAGGCATATGTATTTTACAAATTATCACAAGCCCAAGTTATCAACAAGCATTACTTGAAATTTTTATTTCAATATCACGGAACAATTCCTTTTATTAAGGATAGAATCAAAAAAGATTTTTTTGGAACACACGGAATATTTCATTTCGAATCAAGGTATAATAAACTTAGCGGTTTTAAAATGAATGAATGGAAAAGCTGGTTAATGGGTAATGATCACTATAAATACAATTTATCTCAGACTAGATGGTCTAGATTAGTACCGCAAAATTGGCGGAATAGAATCAATCAAAATTTTATGGTTCAAAATAAAAACTCAACCCATTTTTATTCATATGAAAAAGACCGATTAATTCATTACAAGAAAGAAAACAATTATGCATATGCAGTAAATTCATTACCGAACCAAAAAGATAAATTAAAAAACTACAAATATGATCTTTTATCAAATAAATATCTGAATTATGAAGATAAAAAAGGTTCATATATTTATGGGTCGCCATTCCAAGTAAACGAGGCAAAAAGGATTTCCTATAATTACAATAATTATAATCCCGAACTTTTTTATTTGCCGAGAGATATAGATCTTGGTAACTATCTACGAGAAGATTCTATTATTGATAGGGATAAAAATCCGGATAGAAAATATTTTGATTGGAGAACTATTAATTTTTGTCTTAGAAAAAAGATCGATATTGAGGAATGGAGAAATAGAGATATCGGGGCCAGCGCCAACATTAATAAAAATACTAAGACTCGGACTAATTATTATCAAATAATTGATAAAATGGATAAAAAAAAAATGGATAAGAAAGTGTTTATGAATCCCCCGATTCATAAACAAATCTGCCCAACCAATCAAACAAAAACATTTTTGGACTGGATGGGAATGAATGAAAAAATCCTAAATTGTCCGATATCAAATCTAGAACTTTGGTTTTTACCAGAATTTGTGTCACTTTATAATACATATAAGATTCAACCGTGGATCATACCAATCAATTTACTTCTTTTGAAATTGAATATAAATAAAAACATTAGTCAAAATATCAACGAAAAGAAAAAAAAAGATAGATTATATAATCCAAAAAAATCTCTTGAATTAGAGAATCAAGAAGAAAAACAACAGCCAGTCCAAGGAGATCTTGGATCATATGCACAAAATAACCAAAATATTGGATCTGATCCATCGAAAAAAAAAAAAAATGTTAAAGAAGATTATCGGGGATCATACATTAAAAAAAGCAAAAATCAAAATAAATCCATGATAGGAGCGGAACTAGATTTCTTCCTGAAAAGATATTTTCTTTTTCAATTGAAATGGGATAATGCTTTTAATCAAAAAATACTAAATAATATCAAGGTATATTGCCTACTCCTTAGATTGAGAAATCCAAAGGAAATTGCTATATCCTCTATTCAAAGGGACGAAATAAGTTTGGATGTAATGCTGATTCCGAAGTCTACAACTCTTACAAAATTGATAAAAAGGGGACTATTGATTATTGAACCAGCTCGGCTATCCATAAAATGGGACGGACAATTTATCATGTACCAAACCATAGCTATTTCACGGGTGCATAAGAGTAAGCGCCAAACTAATCGAAGATACCAAGAAAAAAGAAATGTTGATAAGAATGGTCTTAATGAATCCATTGCACGACATGAAAATGGGAATAGAAACGATAATCTTTATGATTTTATTGTTCCTGATAATTTTTTATCTCCTAGACGTCGTAGAGAATTGAGAATTCTCATTTGTTTCAATTCAAGAAATGTCAATGTTGGGGATAGAAATCAAGTATTTTGCAATGGGAACAATGTAAAGCGCTGTGGTCCATTTTTTTATGAGGATAAGCATCTTGATGTAGATACAAATCGATTTATTAAGTTCAAATTATTTCTTTGGCCAAATTATCGATTCGAAGATTTTGCTTGTATGAATCGCTATTGGTTTGATACCAATAATGGTAGTCGTTTCGTTATGTCAAGGATACATATGTATCCACGATTGATAATTAGTTGATGATACATTTACATTACATGGATCAAGCGGCATCTCTGACATGGTATATGAACACAAACAAATATATACAGCCTTATGTTGTTATATTAGATTATGGTACATGATACTGATTACCTGACCTTGATCTTAGCAATTCTATCTAGTAAGTAATGAGTCGTCATAATCTTCTTATCTTAGGTTTAGGTCAAAATTCTTCTCTTTTGTAGGTTAGAAATTTTTGATCTATATTTGAATAAAATGGAAAAAAAAAAAAAATTGTATTGATTATCAATTAAGTGAATTAAAAAAAAAAGAAGTATACGAATAAATCCCGATTATTGTGTATAACAAATTAAAATGACTGGCATTATTATTACTGATTAGTAAAATCTATATTTGTAATGTAAATAAAGAAAAAGGGACGCAGAATTTTTTGTTATGGTTAAAAATTTATTCATTTCAGTTATTTCGCAAGAAGAAAAAAAAGAAAATAGGGGGTCTGTTGAATTTCAAGTATTCAGTTTCACCAATAAGATACGTAGACTTACTTCCCATTTGGAATTGCACAGAAAAGACTATTTATCTCAGAGAGGTCTACGTAAAATTCTGGGAAAACGTCAACGACTCCTGGCTTATTTGTCAAAGAAAAATAGAGTACGCTATAAAGAATTAATTAGTCAATTGGATATTCGGGAGCCAAAAACTCGTTAAGTTCATTTTTTTTTTTGATTTAAAAATAATAATTAGAATTCTAAATATTAATTATTTATTTTTAATGAACTTCATTTGGTTTTCAGCAATTCGTGGAATAATGAATCGGGGAAAAAATATATGACTGTACCGACTACAAGAAAAGACCTCATGATAGTCAATATGGGTCCTCAACACCCATCAATGCACGGTGTTCTTCGACTCATCATTACTCTAGATGGGGAAAATGTTATTGACTGTGAACCCGTATTGGGTTATTTACACAGAGGAATGGAAAAAATTGCGGAAAATCGAACAATTATACAATATCTTCCTTATGTAACACGTTGGGATTATTTAGCTACTATGTTTACAGAGGCAATAACGGTAAATGGACCAGAACAGTTGGGAAATATCCAAGTACCGAAAAGAGCGAGCTATATTAGAGTAATTATGCTAGAACTGAGTCGTATAGCTTCTCATTTGTTATGGCTTGGCCCTTTTATGGCAGATATCGGTGCACAGACCCCTTTCTTCTATATTTTCCGAGAGAGGGAATTGATATATGACCTATTCGAATCTTCCACAGGTATGCGAATGATGCATAATTATTTCCGTATCGGAGGGGTGGCTGCTGATCTACCTTATGGCTGGATAGATAAATGCTTGGATTTCTGTGATTATTTTTTAACAGGGGTTACTGAATATCAAAAGCTTATTACGCGTAATCCTATTTTTTTGGAACGAGTTGAAGGGGTGGGTATTATTAGTGGAGAGGAAGCAATAAATTGGGGTTTATCGGGACCAATGCTACGAGCTTCCGGAATTCCGTGGGATCTTCGTAAAATTGATCATTATGAGTCTTACGACGAATTTGATTGGGAAGTACAATGGCAAAAAGAGGGAGATTCACTAGCCCGTTATTTAGTCCGAATCGGTGAAATGGTGGAATCCATCAAAATTATTCAACAAGCCCTGGAAGGAATTCCCGGAGGGCCCTATGAGAATTTAGAGGTACGGCGTTTTGATAAAACAAAGGATTCTGAATGGAATGATTTTGATTATCGATTCATTAGTAAGAAACCTTCGCCCACTTTTGAATTGTCTAAACAAGAACTTTATGTGAGAGTAGAAGCCCCCAAGGGGGAATTGGGAATTTTTCTGGTAGGAGATCGGAGTGTTTTTCCCTGGAGATGGAAAATTCGTCCACCTGGTTTTATCAATTTGCAAATTCTTCCTCAGCTAGTTAAAAAAATGAAATTGGCCGATATTATGACAATACTAGGTAGTATAGATATTATTATGGGAGAAGTTGATCGTTGAAATGATAATTGATACGATAAAAGTACAAGCTATCAATTCTTTTTCCAGATCGGAATCCTTAAAAGAGGTTTATGGGCTCATATGGTTACTTATTCCTATTTTTACTCCTGTATTTGGAATCATAATAGGAGTGCTGGTAATTGTGTGGTTAGAAAGACAAATATCTGCGGGAGTACAACAACGTATTGGACCTGAATACGCGGGTCCTTTTGGAATTCTTCAAGCTCTAGCAGATGGTACCAAACTACTTTTCAAAGAAGATCTTCTTCCATCTAGGGGGGATATTAGTTTATTCAGTATCGGACCGTCTATCGCGGTCATATCTATTTTACTAAGTTATTCAGTAATTCCCTTTGGTTACCACCTTGTTTTAGCGGATCTCAGTATAGGGGTTTTTTTATGGATTGCCATTTCTAGTATTGCGCCTATTGGACTTCTTATGTCAGGATATGGATCAAATAATAAATATTCCTTTTTAGGTGGTCTACGAGCTGCTGCTCAATCAATTAGTTATGAAATACCATTAACTCCATGTGTGTTATCAATATCTCTACGTGCGATTCGTTGGAACATGTACTTTTTGATTTTACCTATTTTTTTCATTTTCGTTCTAGGAAAACAGTGGAATTCTTGAATAAATATCTTCATTTTTTTATTCATCATTCGGGGCGATGAACTAAACCAGATAGTTATATGAGTGAAATAAAACAGCTTTGAAATTGGCAGTAAAAAGATTGAGTCTCATTCCCTAGGTACAAGAGTAAAGCGGACATAAATATATAATACAGTAGAAATGGGGTGCCCCAAGATTGGTTGATTAGCCATCATATCAGAGTTTGAAGCGGGTACAAAAGATCGATCACATGGAGTTTTTATTATTGTATGTATTACCATACCGGGGATCGAAGAAATATGAGTGGACGGCTAGGAATACCAAGGTACACAAAGGATTAGTAATGGTGATAATGTAAGTAAATTATCCAAGGGGTTATTTCTGCATAGCATAACATAAAAGGAATCCTGATGGGGCTTTAAATTGGTAGAAATTATCAAGCAGTACCTCCCCACGATCCCGATCCAGAGTATGCCCCTACCCACCGATTAAACCAATTACTATCAGGAACGAAGTAATCCTTTATTTTATTTTTTTTTTTTTTAGAGATAGAATTCTTATCATGATGATGATTCATGAACTAATGTTTAATTCTTCTTCGTAATCGCAAGAAATGAGTCGAAATATCTATTGATACAACGAGTATTTTATTGAAGTGTTAAGTTTAACAAAAATATTTCTGAACAAAAAAAAAATGAAATTCTAAAAGATGAGATCAATTCAGAAGCACTTTTTTATTATAGCAGACAGAATTGCATTGGTCTAATTTTGGACTCTCCGATATATCTTTACTCTATCTACCCTATAAGATAAGACGCGTATATCGAGATAATATTGAACCAGTCCTTAAATTTATTTGTGGCCATCGAGGAGCCGTATGAAGCTTAAGTCTCATGTACGGTTTTGCAATAGCGATGGAAATAGTGATGTTATCATCGACTATGATTATCTAACAGTTCAAGTACAGTTGATATAGTTGAGGCGCAGTCAAAATATGGTTTTTGGGGTTGGAATCTGTGGCGCCAACCTATAGGGTTTACTGTTTTTCTAATTTCTTCCCTAGCAGAGTGCGAGAGATTACCTTTCGATTTACCAGAAGCAGAGGAAGAATTAGTAGCAGGTTATCAAACTGAATATTCAGGTATAAAATTTGGTTTATTTTACGTTGCTTCCTATCTAAATCTACTAGTTTCTTCATTATTTGTAACAGTTCTTTACTTGGGCGGCTGGAATCTCTCTATTCCGTACATATTAATTCCTGAGTTTTTTGGAATAAATGAAATGGGTGGAGTCTTTGTAACAACAATTGGTATCTTTATTACATTAGCTAAAGCTTATTTGTTCCTGTTCATTCCTATCACAACAAGATGGACTTTACCTAGGATAAGAATGGACCAACTATTAAATCTTGGGTGGAAATTTCTTTTACCTATTTCTTTAGGTAATCTATTATTGACAACTTCTTCCCAACTTTTTTCATTGTAACGGGATATTCAAAATTCATAACTTCTCTCAAACAATAGAAAGAAACATCAAATTATTCATAGATATTCAAGATATGTTCCCCATGGTAACCGGGTTCATGAATTATGGCCAACAAACAGTAAGGGCTGCAAGGTATATCGGTCAAAGTTTTATGATTACCCTATCCCATGCTAATCGTTTACCTGTAACTATTCAATATCCTTATGAAAAATTGATCACATCAGAGCGTTTCCGCGGTCGAATCCACTTTGAATTTGATAAATGCATTGCTTGTGAAGTATGTGTTCGGGTATGCCCTATAGATCTCCCCGTTGTTGATTGGAAATTGGAAACTGATATTCGAAAGAAACGATTGCTTAATTACAGTATTGATTTCGGAATCTGTATATTTTGTGGTAACTGTGTTGAGTATTGTCCAACGAATTGTTTATCAATGACTGAAGAATATGAACTTTCTACTTATGATCGTCACGAGTTGAATTATAATCAAATTGCTTTGGGTCGGTTGCCAATGTCAGTAATTGGGGATTCCACAATTCGAACAATTAGGAATTCGACTCAAATCAAAAAAGGCACGGCTAAACCACTTGATTCAAGAACAATTACCAATTACTAAGATTCCGTTTTGATTGAAAGTAGCGAAGCTTCCTTCATTTTATTTTGCTTAGACAATAACTAAAAATCCTAAAGGGGTTGAGAGTAATGATTTTCATATATTCATAAAAATATATTTATCTATTCTCTGTATATTAAAATACTACATTACATACAGTATATATATATAAATATCATATCTGTGATTATAATATATAAATAAAAAAAAAAGAAAAGAGAATAATTATTCTATACTCTAAATAATTTAAATAATTGAATCGAGAAATTTGTTCAATGCAATTTTGAACGAAACTTTCAGATAAACAAATGGTATTCAATCATTCATATAATAAATAAACATATCTACATCAACCCCCACACGACCCTATATTGATTTAATTCAATTAGAAGGGTATCAAAAAATAGGTAACCTCTTCTTTTTTTTTGTTTGTTCAATAAGGTCATGAAAAATTTCTACTTAATTTATCTTTTATTTTACATAGAATGGATTTGCCTGGACCAATACATGATTTTCTTTTAGTTTTTTTGGGATTGGGTCTTATAGTGGGAAGTCTAGGAGTGGTATTACTTACCAATCCAATTTTTTCTGCCTTTTCGTTGGGATTGGTTCTTGTTTGTACATCCTTATTCCATATTCCATCGAACTCCCATTTTGTAGCTGCTGCACAGCTCCTTATTTATGTGGGAGCAATAAATGTATTAATTGTATTTGCCGTGATGTTTATGAATGGTTCAGAATATTACAAAGATTTCTATCTTTGGACTGTTGGAGATGGAGTCACTTCACTGGTTTGTACAAGTATTTTTTTTTCATTAATTACTACTATCCCAGATACGTCATGGTACGGTATTATTTGGACTACAAGGTCAAACCAGATTATAGAGCAGGACTTGATAAATAATGGTCAACAAATTGGGATTCATTTATCAACAGATTTTTTTCTTCCATTTGAACTTATTTCGATAATTCTTTTAGTTGCCTTGATCGGTGCAATTGCTATGGCTCGTCAGTACTAAATATTTCGAAATTTTTTAATATAAAATAATATAAAATTATATTAATTAAATTAATATAGACTTGTTCTTTTCTTCTTTAAAATATTTTTTTTATTGTTCATGTATATAAAGTATAAAAAAAATGAAAAAAAAAAAACGGAATTTTTCTATATTTATATCTATTTTCTATTACCAATACCTTTTTGCGTACTTTTTAAATTCTATTTTAGTCAATTGAATCGGTTAAATTGTTGTTCATATTGAAATGAATCGAGATTGATGAGGAGTTGTTCAATGATGCTCGAACATGTACTTGTTTTGAGTGCCTATTTATTATGCATCGGTATCTATGGATTGATTACAAGTCGAAATATGGTTCGAGCGCTTATGTGTCTTGAGCTTATACTGAATGCAGTTAATATAAATTTCGTAACATTTTCGGATTTTTTTGATAGTCGCCAATTAAAAGGAGACATTTTCTCGATTTTTGTTATAGCAATTGCAGCTGCTGAAGCAGCTATTGGATTAGCTATTGTTTCATCAATTCATCGTAACAGAAAATCAACTCGTATCAATCAATCGAATTTGTTGAATAAATAGGGTTTATAAAAAAAAATATAGAGTATCTGCCAATAAAAAAATGGTATGTGCAGCATATAGTGCTATTTGATAAAATGTAATAAATCAAAGTATCTTGGCCTTCTTTCATGAGCAGATCCAGAAGTAGATTGATTCTGGTAAATCTACTAAATCATTGATTCATCTGGTGTCTACAATATATAATTCATATACTACTTTACTAGATCGAAATTTTATGATGTTAAAAAAAAAATTATAGATCCAATGTCACATTCAGTAAAGATTTATGATACATGTATAGGGTGTACTCAATGTGTACGAGCTTGCCCCACAGATGTATTAGAGATGATACCCTGGGACGGGTGTAAAGCTAAACAAATTGCTTCTGCTCCAAGAACAGAAGACTGTGTAGGTTGTAAAAGGTGTGAATCCGCTTGCCCAACCGATTTTTTGAGTGTCCGGGTTTATTTATGGCACGAGACAACTCGTAGCATGGGTCTAGGTTATTGATACGTTCGAGAAAATTCCACTTGAATCCATCATTTTTTATCTTTACCGACAAAACCCGTACTCGAGAAAAGAAATATATAAAATAATAAAACTAATAATTTTTTCTTTTCTCGAGTACGGGTTTTCGGGTCAAAGTCAAAGTAAGTGTATCTTGTTTTTACCACGAATGATTTTCCTTGGTTAACTATAATTGTTGTTTTGCCGATATTCGCGGGTACTTTCATTTTCTTTTTCCCTCATAGAGGAAATAAGGTTATTAGGTGGTATACTATTTGTATATGCCTATTAGAACTACTTCTAATGTCCTATGTATTCTGTTATCATTTCCAATTGGATGATCCATTAATCCAATTGGAGCAAGATTATAAATGGATCAATTTTTTTGATTTTCATTGGAGACTGGGAATTGATGGGCTTTCCATAGGACCCATTTTACTCACGGGATTCATCACTACTTTAGCTACTTTAGCGGCTTGGCCAGTTACTCGAGATTCAAAATTGTTCCATTTCCTTATGTTAGCAATGTACAGCGGCCAAATAGGATTATTTTCTTCTCGAGATCTTTTACTTTTTTTTATCATGTGGGAATTAGAATTAATTCCTGTCTACCTACTTTTATCCATGTGGGGAGGGAAGAAACGTTTGTACTCAGCTACAAAGTTTATTTTGTACACCGCGGGGGGTTCCATTTTTCTCTTAATGGGAGTTCTAGGTATGGGTTTATATGGTTCCAATGAACCAACATTAAATTTTGAAACATCAGCCAATCAGCCGTATCCTGTGGCATTGGAAATACTATTCTATTTTGGATTTCTTATTGCTTATGCTATCAAATTACCGATTATACCTCTACATACATGGTTACCAGATACCCATGGGGAAGCCCATTACAGTACATGTATGCTTTTAGCTGGAATCTTATTAAAAATGGGAGCATATGGATTGGTTCGTATCAATATGGAATTATTACCCCATGCTCATTCTATATTTTCTCCCTGGTTGATGATAGTAGGTGCAATTCAAATAATCTATGCAGCTTCAGCATCTCCGGGTCAGCGTAATTTAAAAAAGAGAATTGCCTATTCCTCTGTATCTCATATGGGTTTCATAATTATAGGAATTAGTTCCATAACGGATACAGGACTCAACGGGGCCCTTTTACAAATGATCTCTCATGGATTTATCGGTGCTGCACTTTTTTTCTTGGCAGGAACGAGTTACGATAGAACACGTCTTGTTTATCTCGATGAAATGGGGGGAATAACTATCCCAATGCCAAAAATATTTACAATGTTCAGTAGCTTTTCGCTGGCTTCTCTTGCATTGCCTGGAATGAGTGGTTTTGTTGCAGAATTTGTAGTATTTTTTGGATTAATTATGAGCCAAAAATTTTTTTTAATGCCAAAAATACTAATAACTTTTGTAACGGCAATTGGAATGATATTAACTCCTATTTATTCATTATCTATGTTACGTCAGATGTTCTACGGATATAAGCAATTTAATTCTCAAAATTCTCATTTTTTAGATTCTGGGCCGCGAGAACTATTTCTTTCAATCTGTATTTTTCTACCCGTAATAGGTATTGGTATTTATCCGGATTTCGTTCTCTCACTATCAATTGACAAGGTAGAAACTATTATATCTAATTATTTTTATAGATAGTTAGTTTATAATTTTATAATAATTTTTAAAATAAATTAATATAATAAAAAAGTTAAAAAAAAAGTTAAAAAAAATGAATTTACTTTAATTTAAAATTTAACTTAATAAAAACTTAATAAAATAAACTAAAATTGTAATCAAATATTTTTGTAGTTTTTGAAAATCATTTGAATCAAGTCAAATGATTTTCAAAAACTCGTACAAACTTTCGTTATCTATGCTTATGCTATTCCTATTATGTATTTTATATTCTATTCGTAACTGCTTTTTTTTTTCAATTAAATGTTAATGCGAATGAACCATAACTATGCAGCCCTATTCCTAATAGATTTACTCCAAAATAGCATATCCAAATTATAAAAAATCCTATAGAAGCCACAATTGCAGAATTTGAGCCTTGCAAATTTTCATTTGTTCTAGTATGTAAATAAATTGCGAATATTGTCCAAGTAATAAATGCCCAAGTTTCTTTTGGGTCCCAATTCCAGTAGGATCCCCACGCTTCATTAGCCCATACTGCTCCCGAAAGAATACCTATGGTTAAAAATAGAAAACCGAGACTAATGACACGAGAACTCCAACAATCCAATTGCTGAATTAATTGATGCCTGTGATAATTTCTAAACGAAATAAAACAATTGTTTTGTAAAACATGGCTTATTTCATTCACGTATTGAATTTTTCCAAATGAAAATGACCTAAAATGGTTGTTTTTACATTTTAAAAAAATATTTTGATTTTTTCGAAATGTAATGACTAGAAGAGCTACTGATAATAATGATCCGCAGAGAAGAGATGCATAGCTCAATACCATCATACTTACGTGCATCATTAACCACTGTGATTGTAGAGCAGGTACTAATATTGTGGATTGATGCATTTCAGTTAAAAGACCTGAGGTGGCAAATCCTTGAGTCAAAATAGCACTGGGTGCAGTTATTGCACTTAGAAGATTTTTTTGTTTTCTAAAAAAAGGAAGCATATGAATAATGGATAAACTCCATGAAAGGAACATTAATGATTCATATAAATTACTTAAGGGTAAATGCCCCGAATAAATCCAACGAATAACTAATAATCCTGTTATACATAAAAAAGCGGCTACCATTCCTTTTTCCGACGAATCATATAATCCTACGATTTCGTGGACTAATAAGTTAATCAAATAAATCGTCAGTACGATTGAAACAATCGACAAGGAAATGTGAGTTAATATATGTTCTAAAGTAAAAAATATCATAAAAAATCCTAAAAAGGATATCCTCCAAGAATGGAATGGAGATCTGAAATTATATTCTATCCATTATAGGAATTATTATAGTATTTATTTTACTAGTATTTCTTTTTTAGAAATATGCCGCTACTCGGACTCGAACCGAGATGCTCTAGCACTGCTTCCTAAGAGCAGCGTGTCTACCGATTTCACCATAGCGGCTTGCTCGAAATCATAATAGCCCATTCATTTTTAATCGTCGAGATTGGAGGAGTAAATTCAATGCAATATTTATTTTGCCGAAAGATTCAAAATATCCTTTAAATTACTATTTAAACGTTCAATAATCATTACCTTACTTAATTGTAGTGTGAGGTGGGGCTATTGTTGTTAGTTTTAAAACCGCACTGAATGGTTTTTCGTGTGGTTTAAGTTCTTGTAAAATTTTAGAATTGTAAGGAGGTTTAAAATGTTTGTTGGATAGGTTGAAAACTGGATTAACTATAAATTGCCAATTGCTAGGATTTAAATTGTACCCATAATTCGTGGTACTATTTATCAAACTAATTAAGTAATTTATCAAACTAATTAAGTATTAGTCAAACCAATTAGTAGGCTGTAGATATACCAGTGAAAATTTGTCTTCAATATTTCTAAAAGGATTTTTCATTATCGAATGCATATTGTGCTTTATGGATAGGTATCTTAATGTATTCTATAGTTAAAGTTAAGTTAAAACATAGAATATATATTCGGCATCCAGAACCCAATAAGCCTTTTAAAATTAAAAGAAAAATATCATTTTTGTGAAAAGTGAATCGATGGGGAAAATAACAATCCCCATCCCACAAAAACCCACTAACGAGAAAGAGAAAACTTTGTAAAGAGAAAAATGATATATTTTGCCTAATTTTTCGAGCCTTTGTCTAGTAGACACAAAAATGTTATCCTACAACATACGACAATAGAAAATTGCATCTCATTAAGTTTACCATATTAATGGTAATTTCTTATCTTATAAATTATCGAATTCGTTGGTTCATATCGATTAAGATTATTCCAAGACTTTTCCAAGTCTTTATTATATAATATATTACTTGTTTGTTGTACAAAAAAGCTTTTAGAATTCCCGGTCGAAAGGGATTTTGCTAAAGAAAAAGCTTTTATTCCTGCCCAATACACTTTATTTTTCCAAAAATTTTTACGAATATGCTTTTTGGACATAGAAATACGCTTTTTTTGAACCGCCATTCCAAAATGCAGAGGTTATTCATTTTATAGTTAAATGTGGAAGACATTTATTGTTCAAAAAAATATATCATTTTTTTATTACTCAAATTTACATACAATATTTTGAAGAAACAATTATTTATACTGACTAGTATTATATATATATAACTATATTCGAATGAAGATATTTATATATATACATGGTATTCATGGCTATAGAAATCGAGTTGCTTTCCATTGGTAAAAAAGAATCAAAAAGAGTTTCAATTGTCTATTTTTGCCATGTTGCATTTCATGTAATTTCAAAAAATAAATCGAAAAGTTTAAGAACCCTTACCTAATTTAAGAAAACTATACTGTAAAACTCTTTCTATTAATTGTAATTGATCGAGGATCAAGAAAGTATATCTAATCTAATTCAAATTAGAAAAAATGAGTATCCATTAGTAATAAATTTTTTAAACGATATGATATGTTATTTGAACCAGAAATTTTTATTATTATTGCAGCTCTGTGCAAACTGAAGTGATGAGTAACAAATCGATAAACATCAATAAAATCAATCACAAGTATAAGTTTAAGTTGCTTTATTGAAAGAAATATAAGCAACTCACTCAGTTTCCCAACGGACTAGTTCACAACCGATTAATGATTCCGAATTCTGAATTCCGAATCAATTAACGAAAATAAGAAAATAATCTCCTTGTTTTTTTGTTTATCGGGTTGAGTTATTGGTGGATCATAGGATACTCGGAATCAAGTACTTTTTTTTTCATAATTTTTTTTTTCTTGTTTTATGTATATAAACTAAATTATTGTAATAATGAAATGATTTCAAATATTATATTCTCTATGTTCATATATCTTAATCTTTAATAAAAAAAAAAAGAAAAACTTTATCAGACTTAATCGTTTTTATTTGACTATTTGGAAATAATCAGAATTCTTAATTCTATTAAAGTCTTTTCATATCTTGATTTTTTTTTTGCTCCGTTCTAAATATAAAAGAGTTGGTGAATCGGAAACAATTTAACAATAAAAAAAGGTTTATTTTTTATGGAATATACGTATCAATATGCGTGGATCATACCTTTCGTCCCCCTTCCGGTTCCTATAGCAATAGGGGTAGGCCTTTTTCTTTTCCCGGCGGCAACAAAAAATATTCGTCGTATATGGGCTTTTCTTAGTGTTTTATTACTAAGTATCGTTATGATTTTTTCCGCCAATCTGTCTATTCAGCAAATAAATGGCAGTCCATCCTACCAATATGTATGGTCTTGGACCCTAAATAATGATTTTTCTTTAGATTTAGGCCACTTAATAGATCCGCTTACTTCCATTATGTTAATATTAATAACTACTGTTGGAATAATGGTTCTTATTTATAGTGACAATTATATGTCTCATGATCAAGGCTATTTGACATTTTTTGCTTATATTAGTTTTTTTAACGCTTCGATGCTGGGATTAGTTACTAGTTCAAATTTGATACAAATTTATATTTTTTGGGAATTAGTTGGAATGTGTTCGTATCTATTAATAGGTTTTTGGTTCACACGACCCCTTGCCGCAACTGCTTGTCAAAAAGCGTTTGTAACTAATCGTGTAGGGGATTTTTTTTTCTTTTTAGGAATCTTAGGTCTTTATTGGATAACGGGGAGTTTTGAATTTCGGGATTTGTTTGAAATAGCCAATAATTTGATTGATAATAATGGGGACAATTCTTTATTTCTTACTTTGTGTGCTTCCCTATTATTTGTAGGTTCGGTTGCCAAGTCTGCGCAATTCCCTCTTCATGTATGGTTACCTGATGCTATGGAAGGCCCTACTCCTATTTCGGCTCTTATACATGCTGCTACTATGGTAGCAGCAGGAATTTTTCTTGTAGCTCGACTTTTTCCTCTTTTTACAGTCATACCTTACATACTGAATATAATTTCTTTGGTAGGTATAATAACAATACTATTAGGAGCTACTTTAGCTCTTGCTCAAAGAGACATTAAAAGAAGTCTAGCCTATTCTACAATGTCGCAATTGGGCTATATTATGTTAGCTTTAGGTATGGGATCTTATCGAACTGCTTTATTTCATTTGATCACTCATGCCTATTCGAAAGCATTATTGTTTTTAGGATCTGGCTCCATTATTCATTCAATGGAAACTATTGTTGGGTATTCCCCAGATAAAAGCCAGAATATGGTTCTTATGGGTGGTTTAAAAAAATATGTCCCAATTACAAAAATTTCATTTTTTTTAGGCACGCTTTCTCTTTGTGGTATTCCACCTCTTGCTTGTTTTTGGTCCAAAGATGAAATTCTTAATGATAGTTGGTTGTATTCACCCATTTTTGCAATAATAGCTTGTTTCACAGCAGGATTAACTGCATTTTATATGTTTCGGATGTATTTACTTACTTTTGAAGGTCATTTAAATAGTAATTGTAAAAATTACAGCGGCAAAAAAAATAATGTGTTCCATTCAATATCTATCTGGGGAAAAAAAGTAAAAAAAAAGAATTTGATTTTATCAACAATGAATCATAATCAAAGAATTTCTGTTTTTTCGAAAAAAGTATATCCTATTGTTGGTAATGTAGTAACCAATATGATGGGGTCTCTTATTACTATAAAAAATTTTTCCAATAAAAAAATTTCCACATATCCTTATGAATCGGACAATACTATGTTATTACCACTTCTTATATTGGTCTTAGTTACTTTGTTCGTTGGATCCATAGGAATTCCTTTTGGTCAAGGAATAATTCATTTAGATATATTATCCAGATGGTTAACTCCATCAATAAACTTTTTACATTCAAATTATGATTTTGATTGGGATGAATTTGTGAAAAATGCTATTTTTTCAGTCAGTATAGCATATTTCGGAATATTTATAGCGTTTCTTTTCTATGGGCCTGCTTATTCCAATTTAAATAATTTGAACTTAAAAAATTTATCTGTTCAAATGGGTCCTAGGAGAATTATTTGGGACAAAATACTAAATATTATATATAATTGGTCATATAATCGTGGTTACATAGACGCTATTTATACAAAAACCTTAACTACAGGTATAAGAGGGCTGGCAGAACTAAGTTATTTTTTTGATAAACAAGTAATTGATGGAATTACGAATGCTGTTGCTATTCTAAATTTATTTGTAGCAGAAATTATTAAATATGTAGGCGGAGGACGAATCTCTTCTTATCTCTTCTTTTACTTATTTTATGTATTTATTTTTATAGTAATTTACTATATTATATTACTGTATTTTTAATTAATATTAATATAATAATAATGATAATATTAATATAATAATGACTTTAAATCAAAAGTGTTTTTTATTTTTTCTTCAAATTCTCGGTAATCAGTAGTAAGGGCAGTAGGAAGAGCGATATCATGAAGTTTGTTTATCCAAAGAGTTTCGATAGAATCTTCTATCGAGTTTATTAAATACTCGTTCATGTTTGAACCTGAATACAATTCTTTGATTGTTCCACGATGGGGTCCATTCAAAAGAGGATCATATATTTTAGGTAAGCATTCTTGTTCAGTCTCATCATTGCACAATCTAGTTCTTTTTTCGAGTACATCCATAGCAAGAGACCCCTTGTCTAGAGCTTCAATTCGATTGATAAGTTCGTTGATGAGGTTGTTTCGTT